TGGAACGGTCGTATCGACCTTCTTCATAGAATTACCTATTAGAAATGAATTTTCTAGCATTTGACTCCGTACCACCAAAGAATTGAGTCGCACACCGGAAAGATAGCCCAGAAAGTTGATAGAGTACTTGCCTAAGTGGTTTAGATGAACCCTTCCTGGTTGAGACGACACGTGAAAATGCCATTGCCATAAACCGACAAGGTAATATTTCCATTTATTCATCAGAAGAGGCGTATCCTTTGAAGCCAAAATGGATTTTCCTTGATATCTAACATAATGCACGAAAGGATCCTTGAACAAGCATAAGATGTCCTGAAAATCTTTAGCAAAGACTTCGACAAGATCTTCGACTTTTCCATAAAAATACATTCGTTCAACGAGGACTCGAGAGGATGTTGATCGTAAATGAGACGATTGGTTACAGAGAAAAAAGAGGATGGATTCATATTCATATACATGAGAATTATATAGAAACAATAACAATCTTGGATTCCTTTTTAAAAAAACAGAAATAGAGTTCTTTGTAGTAATAAGACTATTCGAATTAAAATACTCGTGGAGAAAGAACCGTAATAAATGGAAAGAAGAGGCATCCTTTACCCAGTAGCGAAGGGGTTGAACCAAGATTTCGGGACAAATGGGGTGGGGTATTAGTACATCTAACACATAATTTAAATGTGACAATTTGTCCTCGAAAAAAGGAAATATTGAATGAATTGATTGGAAATTTTGAGATTTTTCAAATTCTTTCCCTTCTAAAAAAGCTACCAACCGTGGGGCAAATGGAATTTCCACCACGACAGCAAATCCCTCTAATATAATTTGAGAATACAACTTATTGTTGTGCCCAAAAATTGGATTTTGGTTAGAGTCATTCGCAGCAATATTCAAATTAATCTGTTGAGACATTCGAGTAATTAACCGTTTCACACTTAGTGAACTAGATTTATTGTCATAACCCCCATCTTCCAATGAAATTATCGAGCTATTTAAACCATGATCATAAGCAAGTGCATAAATATACTCCCGAAAAAGAAGTGGGTATAGGAAGTCGTGTTGTTGAGATCTATCTAGTTCTAAATATACTTGAAATTCCTCCATTTGAAATTCGATTAAAAACAAAGGTAAGGGATTTAGTGGGCGATCAAACGATACATAGTGCGATACGGTGAAAACAAAGTATTGTAGTAAAAAAAGTAGATACCTTGAAAACGGGTCGACTCATCACCGGATTCTCTATCCTCTCATTTCCAGTTAATTGAATTGGTTTATGTTTGTTATACTCTAACAAAGTGGTTAGAAACCCTTTATTTTTTCACTCCAATCGCTCTTTTGATTTTGGAAAAAAACAACTATCTTTATCAATATACTGCTTCTTCTACACATTCATCTACAACCCATAATAGGGATTCACGAATACTTAGGACTCATTAAATAAATCGATAATCCACTCATGGGAAAACCTTTCCCCGCGTTAGGAACTAATATATTTTTAACGTTTAATTAGATCGGATAATCATTCAAATTAAGAACCGAAGCTCGTTACTTTTTGTTTCCCTATAATTAGAACCCTAGGGCTCTATCCATTTATTCACTCGACCCAACTTTTCATGAAATTTCTTTTGTTCCGCGCCAAGAATTCAAACTTGGTTTTGTGTCAATTGAACAAGAATAAAATATTCTCAAAATTATTCATTGATACGACATGCTGTTTTTTCCATTCATTCCTTTCAGGATCAGTCGTGGTCTTACAAACTCTCCCGAAGATTTGGACGAATCCCTTGCTTCATAGAAATGTGTAAAAGATGCTAGCCGTACTTAAAAGCCGAGTACTCTACCGTTGAGTTAGCAACCCAAAGAATTCGAATGGGTAGATAGAATCGGAATAAAAATAAATAAACGAAATCCAATATATTAAACTAGCAAGAACTAGAATCAAAAAATTTCTAATTGAGTCTGAACATAAAAAGAAAAAAACCTCTAGGACGGAGATAAATGGGTTCATCTTTACACGATCGAATTATATTTGTTCAATACACTATTGTCAATATGACATTGAATATCAAGATTGAGAAAATACTAAAAAAAATAAAATGACGAAAACAAAAAGAGTTAATTCTTTATTTATTAAATTGAATTAAAATTCAAATAACAAATCAAATTTTATATATTAATAAATAGAAAGAATTAGATAAATAAAAAACTTTAGGAATACTTTTTTAGATAAATACTTGAAAAAAACCGAAAAGAAAGAGGTATGAATAGAACAAAAAGGGGGGGGTAGTAAAGAAAAAATTCTACAAAACTATATAAGACTCCTCCACACCCTCTTTTTTTGTTCTATTCCCTAATAGAATTTAATTTGATTAAGACTAAGTTCTGTAAAAACCCCCGCTTTCTTTGAAATATCATGAACGGTTCCTGTAGGTTGGGCGCCCTTGACAAGGAAATATAGAATAGCGGGAACATTTAAATGGGTTTGATTATTTATCGGATCATAAAAACCCACTTTCTGAAGATCTCTTCCTTCTCTTCGGGATCGACCATCAATTGCAACGATTCGATAAACGGCTCATTGGGATAGATATAGATGAACAATACCCCCCCTAGAAACGTATAAGAAGTTTTCTCTTCGTACGGCTCGAGAAAAAAATGGTTAGAAGTGAGAGTTATGTCTATGTATAGAATTAGAATGTAAAATAGATCTATAAAATAATCAAATCAATTAGAGATTTAAGCCCTTCTTTTTTTTTGTTTCTTTTTCATTTTTCAAAAGAAACAAAAAAGCATTCCTACTCTCATAACTCAAGTTGGATAAGTTTCAAAGCCCAAACGAAAATCCTTAGGCATTTCCTTTTTTGAGTGGTCTCAAGCCTCTTTTTTGTTTGTCTCGTTTCGAATCGAATCGATTTTTGGATTTTTCATTCTGATCGAATTGTTGAGACAATTGAAAATGGTATTTCCTTGTTCCAGGACCCTTTCTCTTTGCTTTGAATCGTTGGGTTTAGACATTACTTCGGCGATCTTTAATGTTTTTTTAGTTTTAAATTTTGAAAAAATGGCAGCAACACACCCCTTTTTGATTTCTTTCTATCAAAGAATCATACGAACAATTGATTGCTACGGGATAAACTTTTGATGGAAAGAGTTTTCCCAATTCCAACAAAATTTCCCCTTGCTTTTGGATTTATAAATTGCTCGAATCAGATCCTTTCGATTTCTATATCAAAATCGAAATTGACTTACGAAGTTTTTTCCAACTTATTGATTGGTATTAACCCTAGACCCTTGCCCCTGAGAAATGAAGAAATACTTTTACTCGAGCTCCATCCTGTCCTAGTTACATTACCACCCACCAAAAGGTGAGGATTCTAATAGAACAGAAGAAAGAATGTCGAGCCAAGAGCCCATTCATATAAAATCGAAAATGGTGGATACAAATCCACAGCGGATCATGTCCTTCAAGTCGCACGTTGCTTTCTACCACATCGTTTCAAACGAAGTTTTACCATAACATTTCTCTAGTTTGGAACTGGTATGTAATTGATTCCATTATGGAATCATGAATAGTCATTGCTTCAGTCTATACACAGTCTTTTTTCCTTGTATATGAAGGGAATATTTAGATTGTTAGTCTTTCATCCGGAATCCTGAAATGAAAGATCAAATCAGAATTACAAAAAAAAAATGGGTGATTTCCATATCTATCAGATTAGACTGAACAATTTTCGTTGGAAGTAATTATGTATATTGTATGTTAAATATTTAATAGTAAGGTAAGGGCTCACCACAAATCTTAAAAAAAGCGAAAGAACATTATCTCTGAAATAGAAGGATAGCAATCCATGCATATAAGCCTTTCCTCAAATTTTGCGTCGTTTTTTGTCGTGGGCTTCAGATTCTATAATCTTTACCCAAATTGAAAATACTTGAAAATACTGTAAATAAGCTGTATGAATCACCCCCGTATCAATTGTTATTCCCGAGATTTACAATTATTCATTAAATAAAGCCCAAGACAAAATACCTAAAATTTTGGGTTAGGGTCAAAGAAAATCCATTCCATGTGGAACAGGATTATTGGTTAATGAGATTTGGACCGACACCGATATTCAAATCGGTATATTTCGTTGTTCCCTAACTCTTATCTACTCCCACCCCAAATTCTTTCTGCGGGGATGATGAATCCTAAAAAAAGATCCTATTTTAGGGGATGCTAGACTATTTTGTATAGATACAAAGACAAAAAGTCCCACATTGTTTCCTTCTAATTTTTTTTTTTTTTTATTTTAATCGAACCCAGTCTTACTTAAGAGACTTAATCCCGAATTCAATCAGTACCAGGAATACCCTCTTCTTTAGAATTCCGAAATGAAAAGAGAATAATTGGGACTGTAAAAAGATAAGAAATGAGGAGGCTTTCGCATTTCGATTTAGAATGTATCTTTGAAAATTCAACTCGATAGGGAACGTAAGACTTTTCTAAGAAACTTACTTAAATATGAAAGGGGGAGTAAAGGGGGGGGCCTACGCAAAAATGCCCATCCAAGGTTTTTAAATTCAAACTCTTGTGATCGGCGTTCCCCGCTTGCGTGGACCACAAATGCATTCAGTTCCATTTTTGTATTATTTGAATTCGATTTAATTTGTGAAAAAAGGTCTGATTCCGAAAATCATTTTTGAAAAAAAAAAAAGACGGACATTTTATCAAAAATTATACTTAAGAGAGTTGCTCAAAGGGGGGAATTCTTTTTTTTTTTTTCTGTCCGGCCTGGGACGGAAGGATTCGAACCTCCGAATACCGGGACCAAAACCCGTTGCCTTACCACTTGGCGACGCCCCATTTCAATTTCGATTCGGTACTAATAAACCGTAGTATTGGGTGTTCGTCAATTCCAGTCCAAGCCCTAAAATTCGATTATTGTTTTAGTTTAGGGTTGTGACACGCGTAGGTGTAAAATCAAACTTAATTTCTTGATCATTACATAGAATTCAATTAAGATATTGTATGAAAGTATGATTTATTCAATTCTCACACGAGAATAGAAGGATTTGGGTTTTGATTGGTTCGGTTCCAAGAAGTCTTTTTTTTGTCTACCTTACTTTCTTTTCTTCCTTTTTATCTTATATCAATAAGATATTAATAACTCAATCAAAATACAATTATCTCCAAAAAAAAAAAAGGTTTGTTATGCTTAATATCTTTAGTTTAATGTATATCTGTCTTAATTCTGCCCTTTATTCGAGTAGTTTTTTATTCGCCAAATTGCCCGAGGCCTACGCTTTTTTGAATCCAATTGTAGATGTTATACCAGTAATACCTGTTCTATTTTTTCTCTTAGCCTTTGTTTGGCAAGCTGCTGTAAGTTTTCGATGAGATCTTTAATATTGGACTAGAAAAATTCATGATTTATTCGAGTTCGAGAAAAAAATTCTAACAATGGATAAGATCAGATGAGTCGTACAATATGAACGAACCCTCGCCGCAATTCAAACAGTTAAATTCGTGGGGAGCCACGATCCATTTTGATCCCCCATTTGTTATTTGTTGATTATGACCCTTTTTCACTGAAACCATATTAGAGCCAACCACAATGTTGAATTCGAATTGTGTGAATTTCTGAAAACTCCTTTCGATTTATAGATTATAGAATCGAAATTCTAAAAAGAACTTCATTTCTTGATGTAAAAATCGGATATGTAGTATAAAAATAGAGAATCTATTCTTTTTTTTCTTTTCCCCAAAAAACTTATTTGGAGATTGTGTAATGCTTACTCTAAAACTCTTTGTTTACACCGTAGTGATATTCTTTGTTTCTCTCTTCATCTTCGGATTCCTGTCTAATGATCCAGGGCGTAATCCCGGACGCGAAGAATAACAAAAAGAAGGGGTTGCTTGCTTTAGTCGTATCAATGTTCTTAGGGTTTTCTCGATTCCACATCTGTTACTATTAAAAAAAAAAGGAAAAGTGTTCGCTAAATTGGAATTTGAAAGATACGAAGCGATCGACCGAAACGGAAAGAGAGGGATTCGAACCCTCGGTACGAATAACTCGTACACCGGATTAGCAATCCGACGCTTTAATCCACTCAGCCATCTCTCCTAATTGAAAAAAAAAAATAATTACTATGTTACATTGTTACATTACACAAAAAATAATGCTTGAAAAAAGCCCGTCTTTATTATATCTTTACTTTCTATATTCTCGATATTCTAGAGCATATAGAAAGTAAATTGATTATACAGCTCATAGAAAATATAGCTTATAGAATATATTTTTTTTATTGTCTTTTGTATTCTATTATATAAATAGATCTAACTTTTATCAGCAATTCCATTTCTATCATTTATAGAAAATGAAAAGACAGAAAGCATTCGAAAGAGATAAAATAGAAAAAACCTAAAGAAAAGAATATCTCTTTAATTTCGTTCAACGGGGCCTTTTTTATTTCCACTTCGACGGCCTGGCCTGGTCAGTACCCAGCCGGGCCTTTTTTTGTTCTAATGAACCATACCGCCGAACCATAGAAAAAATGCGAACCATAACATAAACAAAAAAAATTTATTTGGATTTGATTTGAAAACCCAAAAATGAAATACTTCTTTTATTGTATTCAACGAACAAGAAAAAGAAGGACTATTTCCATTCCTATGATGATATAGAATTAGAATCAAAGTGTCATTTCTTATTATTCTTTCGTTTCTTTTTTTTTTTTATTTCCATTTTTTTTTCCTTTTCCTGGAAAAAAATACTGAAAAAAAGGAAAAATGGAACTAGGGATTTTTTCACAATCCACTTGTTTTTGTCTTATGACTTAAGTTGTTTTGTCGAGCCATATCTGTCAAAATTCGTCCAACAAAAGAGTTTTTTTTTTTTAATTATGAAATTTTTAATTATGAAATTTAGTTATTTAAACGAAATAACTCCTCCTTTCCTAATTGCATTAGGACTCCTGACAAATACGTCAACGTTCTAATTTCGAATTTGCATTTCATGATTATTTTGAATTTTTGTTCTATCTTGATTACATACGATTCTCTTGTTCGACAAAAGGCCCTTTTTTAGACAATAATCGCATTGTAGCGGGTATAGTTTAGTGGTAAAAGTGTGATTCGTTCAATTAATCCCCTTATATAGTTAAGGGGTCATTCAGTTTAATTGATATTCCAATCAAAAACTTTATTTCTTAAAAGGATTAAAGTTGAATCCTTTCACTCTAAAATTCAAATAAAAGATTTGGGGAAAAATATCCGTTCTCGTGATTTGTATCCAAGGGTCAATTCGAAATTGAAAATTTGGATTATGAAATTGCGAAACATAATTTTGTTTTTGAATTGGATCAATACTTCCAATTTTTTAAGTATAAGTAAAGGATCCATGGATAAAGATAGAAAAGTCTAGTTCGAATCGTAACTAAATCTTCAATTTTGGGTTTTTTTTTTTATATTTATAGGTTAGATTGAAGCAAAATAGCTATTAAATGATAACTTTAGTTTAC